CTTAAATCAAAAAAATAAGCAATTCTATAGGTTTGAATAAAAATTTGATTGATGATTTCATATAATTGCTATGCTTAGTGTGCGACTCGTTGGTTTTTTTTATAGGATAGAATTCCAAAAAAATGGACAGACCCCTACTGTGAACTAATAACTATATAACTAATAACCAACTCATCGTTTCACATTATCTGGATACAAAAAAGCAGTCAAGATATGATATATTGGTCATATCATTGTAGCAACTGAAATCTTTCTTACATAAAAAAAAAAAATCAATCTGATTATGATATAAAAAAAGTATACAGATAAAGGGAAGGTTGAGAGAAAGAAAGAAAAAGAATATCAATGATATAGGATTCCAATATATGTAAGGTTTATGAGTCATCTCAGAAAAGGCAGTGTAATAAAGCATCAATACTGATTCATCCATAAGTATATGAATCTATTCATAGAAAAAAATCAAGAGCCTCGAGCCAATAAAGACTAAAAAGATTGACTCAAGAACAAATTTCATGAGGGGCTCCATTGTAGAATTCAAACCTAACCATTAATTGCGAAGCGACGGGAACGATGGAACCTATGAATACGTAAGATTCTATTGAAAAATGAATCCTAATAATTCATTAGGTGGGATGGCGGAACGAACCAGGGACCAATTCATTTATTCCGAAAATTCATGAGCTAACCCTACAACTAAAATAGATATTGAAAGAGTAAATATTCGCCCGCGAAGGTTGTTATTAGATTACTCAATCTTGTTCGATCCAATATGATAATATGATCAAAGGCAAAACAAAATAAAGATTCGTTAGAAAAAAACCACATTATCTCATTATCTAGAAATAGAAATAATTATCTAGAAAAAAAATAGAAATAATTATCTAGAAAAAAAATACATGTTTAAGTATATATCCAAACAAGATATAGAAATTTCTAATAGATTAGATGAAATCTCAAAGAATCCATGATTCAGTATATTTTCATAAAATTCTCAAATTCGAATCGTTTCATTCGCGATGAGCCGGATGAGAAGAAACTCTCATGTCCGGTTCTGTAGTAGAGATGGAATTGAGAAAGAACCATCAACTATAACCCTAAAAGAACCAGATTTCGAAAACAACATAGAGGAAGAATGAAAGGAATATCTTATCGAGGTAATCGTATTTGTTTCGGTAAATATGCTCTTCAGGCACTTGAACCCGCTTGGATCACATCTAGACAAATAGAAGCAGGGCGACGAGCAATGACAAGAAATGTGCGCCGTGGTGGAAAAATATGGGTACGTATATTTCCAGACAAACCAGTTACGGTAAGACCTACGGAAACACGTATGGGTTCGGGTAAAGGATCTCCCGAATATTGGGTAGCTGTCGTTAAACCAGGTCGAATACTTTATGAAATGGGCGGAGTAGCAGAAAATATAGCCAGAAAGGCTATTTCAATAGCGGCGTCCAAAATGCCTATACGAACTCAATTTATTATTTCGGGATAGGAACGTAGAACCAAAGAAAAGAAGTCTTGGAGATAAAAAAAAAATTGCAGGTTTCTTTTTGACAAACAATATTTCTTTTTTTTTTACTTCGCCCTTTGCATTAACATTGAAAGAACAGATTCAAAAATGATATGATTCAACCTCAAAGCCATTTGAATGTAGCGGATAACAGCGGGGCCCGAGAATTAATGTGTATTAGAATCATAGGAGCTAGTAATCGCCGATATGCTCATATCGGTGACATTATTGTTGCTGTGATCAAGGAAGCATTACCAAACACACCTCTAGAAAGATCAGAGGTGATCAGAGCTGTAATTGTACGTACTTGTAAAGAACTTAAACGTGACAACGGTATGATAATACGATATGATGATAATGCTGCAGTTGTGATTGATCAAGAAGGAAATCCAAAAGGAACTCGAGTTTTTGGTGCGATTGCCCGAGAATTGAGACAGTTAAATTTCACTAAAATAGTTTCATTAGCACCTGAGGTATTATAAGATGAGATCATACGTAATATAGTTATATTATACATAGTATTTGGATGAAATAGAGTAATTAGTGGATTAGGTTGTATCGGACGCATATCCCTTTATTTAATAACAAAAATAAAAAAAAAATAAATAAAAAATAGCATGTTGATTATATCAAAAATGGGAGGCAACCCAAATTTTAGTTTATCATGGGTAGGGACACTATTGCTGACATAATAACCTCTATACGAAATGCTGACATGAATAGAAAAGGGACGATTCAAATAGCATCCACTAACATCACGGAAAACATTGTTAAAATACTTTTAAGAGAAGGTTTTATCAAAAACGTGAGGAAGCATCAGGAAAACAACAAATATTTTTTGGTTTTAACCCTACGACATAGAAGGAATAGGAAAGGACCCCATCCAACTATTTTAAATTTAAAACGTATCAGTAGGCCTGGCCTACGAATCTATTCGAACTATCAACGAATTCCTAGAATTTTAGGCGGGATGGGGATTGTAATTCTTTC